TATGTACAGACCTATATACTATATATACAAGTATATACAAGATCTAAATAGAACGAAGATGAAACAACTCGATATTTCTATTTTTATTTTTGGATCCAATCCATAATTAATCCTATGGATCCTTAGGATTAGTGGATCATTTTCTATCTCGTAGTTTCAGGCCTTAGATTAAGCTAAGGGAAGGGCTCCCTCTATCCAATCTACTCATCCTGTATATTGTCTTTTTCGTTCCATGTTGCAATATAAACTTATTATTTGATTATACGATACAAGGTTATACGAGAACGAATTCCTTATTTATAAACTATTTTCGATGAGAATTTGTATTTTAATTGAAAAAAAAAATCTTTCTATATAGATAGATATTGAAGTGCTATCTCGGATTCAAAAAAAAAAGAGAATCATTTCTTTCAATACTCACTTATTATTAGTTAACAATCCTAATCCTCATATGCTTAATTCTGATAGGAAATAAAATAGTAAAATAATTATTCATCGAATGACTATTCATCTATTGTATTTTCATCAAATAGGGGGCAGGAAGATTCTATGGAAAAATGGTGGTTCAATTCGATGTTGTCTAACGAGAAGTTAAAGTTAGAACATAGGTATGGTTTAAGTAAATCAATGGAAAGTCTTGATGCTATTGGCCATACCAGTGGAAGTGATGAACCCCTTCTAAATGATACGGAGAAAAATTGGAGTGATAGTGTTAGTTTCAGTAATGTTGATTATTTATTTGGTATCAGGGATATTTGGAGTTTGATCTCTGATGACACTTTTTTAGTTAGGGATAGTAATGGTGACAGTTATTCCGTATATTTTGATATTGAAAATCATAGTTTTGAGATTGACAATGATAGTTCTTTTCTGAGTGAATTAGAAGGTTTTTTTTCTAGTTTTTTGAATAGGGGGTCTAAGAGAAACAATAACTACTATTATCATTACATGTATGATACTCAATCTAGTTGGACTAATCACATTAATAGTTGCATTAATAGTTATCTTCGTTTTGAAGTCAGTATTAATAGTTCCATTTCAGGTGGTACTGACAATTACAGTGACAGTTACATTTATAGTTTCATTTGTACTGAAAATGTAAGTGGTAGTGAAAGTTTTAGTATAAGAACTCGTAATAATGGCAGTGATTTCAATATAAGAGGAAGATCTAATGATTTCGATATAAATAAAAAATACAGACATTTATGGGTTCAATGCAAAAATTGTTATGGATTAAATTATAAAAAACTTCTTAGGTCAAAAATGAATATTTGTGAACAGTGTGGATATCATTTGAAAATGAGTAGTTCAGATAGAATCGAACTTTCGATTGATTCGGGCACTTGGGATCCTATGGATGAAGATATGGTTTCTATGGACCCCATTCAATTTCATTCAGAAGAGGAACCTTATAAAGATCGTATCGATTCTTATCAAAGAAAGACAGGTTTAACTGAAGCTGTTCAAACAGGCATAGGTCAACTAAACGGTATTCCCGCAGCAATTGGGGTTATGGATTTTCAGTTCATGGGAGGTAGTATGGGATCTGTAGTAGGTGAGAAAATCACTCGTTTGATTGAGTATGCTACTAATCGATCTCTACCTGTCATTATTGTGTGTGCTTCTGGAGGAGCACGCATGCAAGAAGGAAGTTTGAGCTTGATGCAAATGGCTAAAATATCTTCTGCTTCATATGATTACCAATCCACTAAAAAGTTATTCTATGTACCAGTCCTTACATCTCCTACAACCGGTGGAGTAACAGCCAGTTTTGGTATGTTGGGAGATATCATTATTGCTGAACCTAATGCGTACATTGCATTTGCGGGTAAAAGAGTAATTGAACAAACATTGAATAAGACAGTACCCGATGGTTCACAAGCGGCTGAGTATTTATTCCATAAAGGCTTATTCGACCCAATCGTACCACGTAATCCTTTAAAAGGTGTTCTAAGTGAGTTATTTCAGCTCCATGGTTTCTTTCCCTTGAATCAAAATTCAAAAAATTAAAGTATAGCACTAGATTCAGTTATTTTGTTTGTAGCGAACAAGTATTTAGTTCATCATAATAAAAAAAAACTAAGAAAAATGTTCTTTGGTGATATAAGTTACACTTTGAATCCCTGTTTGTTGGATCCTATTATTTAGAGTCGCGAATTCATAATGAACCTAATTTTCATAAGAAAACTCCTTTTAAATAAAAAACTCCTTATTAGATTAGAAAGATAGAAAGAACATAAGGATGGGAGAAGAAGAATAATAAAATTTGTAAAAGAAGATTACCCTATTTATATTCGTGTAGAAAGATGAATAGGTACACTTAATTTAGTTCTACATTTTTGCACTTATTATCTATCCTTTTTTTTCTTTAAATTGAATATTTTAATATTATTTTTATATTTCAAATTTCTATTTTAATATAAATATATTATTTAGAAATTATATATTTATATATACTTAATTGTTTATATATACTTAGTAGTATAATATTATATAAAATACAATAGTCAATATTACCTAATATTACTTATAATAGATATACTTATCATATCATAAGATATCTTTCTAATAGATACAAATATATAGATACAAATATTAAATCGAGGCACCCATTCTATGACAGATCTCAACTTACCCTCTATTTTTGTGCCTTTAGTGGGCCTAGTATTTCCGGCAATTGCAATGGCTTCTTTATCTCTTCATGTCCAAAAAAATAAGATTGTCTAGATCCAATGGGACCAAATCCTATCAATTTATTTCAACACTGTATCATAATAAAGATATTTTTTTAGTGCAATATGGTACGATATGTGGCTCTTTCCACACACAAATGAAAGAACTGTTATGTATGCGGATACATGCTATCCGCATAAATGCATGTATATATATATAGCTGGTTAAAAACGGATCAGTAAATATTTTTAATAGAAAGTCAATGTATCTAACCAATTACTCCACATCAGAATAGTGCTAGTTGATGAAAGTTACTTCGGGATCAAGAAAGGTAAAGTCAAATTTGGGTTATTCTCTCAATTCCAATCGAATGCAACTGGATCTAGTATAGTATGAATTGGCGATCAGAACATATATGGATAGAACTTATAAGGGGGTCTCGAAAAACAAGTAATTTTTGCTGGGCCTGTATCCTTTTTTTAGGTTCACTAGGATTCTTAGCGGTTGGAACTTCCAGTTATCTTGGTAGGAATCTGATATCCATATTTCCATCTCAGCAAATTATTTTTTTTCCACAAGGAATCGTGATGTCTTTTTACGGGATCGCGGGTCTGTTCGTTAGCTCCTATTTGTGGTGCACAATTTTGTGGAATGTAGGTAGTGGTTATGACCGATTCGATAGAAAAGAAGGAATTGTGTGCATTTTTCGTTGGGGATTTCCTGGAATAAATCGTCGCATCTTCCTTCGCTTCCTTATGAGAGATATCCAATCAATCAGAATTGAGGTTAAAGAGGGTCTTTATCCTCGTCGTGTCCTTTATATGGAAATCAGAGGTCAAGGGGCCATTCCCTTGACTCGTACTGATGAGAATTTTACTCCACGAGAAATTGAACAAAAAGCTGCCGAATTGGCCTATTTCTTGCGCGTACCAATTGAAGTATTTTGAAATGAATTGAACACAATAAAGAATAAATGTTTTCTCGGCATGGGGGAAGGAACTTGCTAATTCCTTTTTTAATACAATTGAAGTCTTTTTGGAATGTTCATTTGAACAAAACATGTTAGATTATTCTATTTCCTCCTTCCTTTGTCGTGGCGACTCCCATAGAATAAACCAAAAAAGCAGGAGGGCGTATATGGAATAACTATAATAAACTATACTATAATAAAGAAGAAAATTAAGAAAAGAAGAAATTTTTGTATACCATTTGTATACCAAAAGTATTTCGTATGCGTATGGATCCCAACTCAATTCTTTTCTACTAGAAAATTTCTACTAGAAAAAAGGCTAATCTAAGGCTAATATAATAAGTAGGGATTCATCAAATATATCCGAACATTTATTTCGTAATACGGAATTCATCTCATCTTTTTAGGCCCAAAATTTTGATGATACCTTTTTTCCTTGGTTGTGGCTAGGCGGTGAAACATTTCGAAATAATTAACTGAGGGGGGTTTTCGTTTCTAAATCCGATTCGTTATTTTAAGTGGGTTTTCGAGTATTCATAGAAAGGAACAAATGAAGATGAAATTGCTTCGAATTTGCCCATTCTAATTTGCCCAATTGAGATATCTAGGAATAATATTGATTTTGCATTTTTATCCGAAAAGGGCGAACCCTTATCCCATTTCTATATTCCTTCTAGATCCAAGAACTAAACTCAATTTTGACACAAAAATTGGAATGAATAGACCCATAGGTTCAATACCTTGTTATAGAACTCGTGCTTCAGAGAAATATCATATAGAGTCAACGAATGAAGCAGGTTCATTAACGATTCAATTCACAGATAAAAAATGAAAAAAAAGAAAGCATTGCCTTCTTTCCCATATCTTGTATCTATAGTATTTTTGCCCTGGTGGGTCTCTCTCTCATTTAATAAATGTCTGGAACTTTGGGTTACAAATTGGTGGAATACCGGGCAATCCAAAACTCTCTTGAATATCATTCAAGAGAAAAACGTTCTAGAAAGATTCATAGAATTAGAAGAACTCTTTCTGTTGGACGAAATGATAAAGGAGTACCCGGAGACACATATACAAAAACTTCGTATAGGAATACACAAGGAAACGATACAATTGGTCAAAACACACAATGAATATCATCTCCATATCATTTTGCATTTCTCGACAAATATAATCTCTTTCGCTATTCTAAGTGGTTATTTTATTTTGGGTAATGAGGAACTTGTCATTCTTAATTCTTGGGTTCAGGAATTCCTCTATAACTTAAGTGACACAATAAAAGCTTTTTCGATTCTTTTAGTTACTGATTTATGGATTGGATTTCACTCGACTCATGGTTGGGAACTAATAATTGGTTCGTTCTACAACGATTTTGGATTGGCTCATAACGATCAAATTATATCTGGTCTTGTTTCCACCTTTCCAGTTATTCTAGATACAATTGTGAAATATTGGATTTTCCATTATTTAAATCGTGTATCTCCTTCGCTTGTAGTCATTTATCATTCAATGAATGAATGAAGAACTCATTTGATCTCCTGATATCAATCAAATAAATCAGAATCTTTCTTCCTTTATAAGGAAACCATTTTGAATCTTACTTAATTCTTTATATTTTATTTCTACCAGTTCAAGGTATTCGTCCTATATTACAGTACAACTATTCCAGTACAATGACAGACTCGTGCATAGGGAACTTTACTAGTTCCCTATCTAATTTATTGTAGAAATTCCGAGATCCACGATTGGACATGCAAAATAGAAATACTTTTTCTTGGGTAAAGGAACAGATGACTCGATCCATTTCTGTATCGATCATGATATATGTAATAACTCGAGCATCCATTTCAAATGCATATCCCATTTTTGCGCAGCAGGGTTATGAAAACCCACGAGAAGCAACTGGACGAATTGTATGTGCTAATTGCCATTTAGCTAATAAGCCCGTGGATATTGAAGTTCCGCAAGCTGTGCTTCCTGATACTGTATTTGAAGCAGTTGTTCAAATTCCTTATGATATGCAACTGAAACAAGTTCTTGCTAATGGTAAAAAAGGGGGTTTGAATGTGGGTGCTGTTCTTATTTTACCCGAGGGATTCGAATTAGCCCCCCCCGATCGTATTTCTCCTGAGTTGAAAGAAAAGATAGGAAATCTGTCTTTTCAGAGTTATCGTCCCAATAAAAAAAATATTCTTGTGATAGGTCCTGTTCCGGGTCAGAAATATAGTGAAATCGTCTTTCCCATTCTTTCCCCCGACCCTGCTACAAAGAAAGACGTTCACTTCTTAAAATATCCCATATATGTGGGTGGGAACAGAGGAAGGGGTCAGATTTATCCTGATGGTAGCAAGAGTAACAATACAGTCTATAATGCTACATCAGCAGGTATAGTAAGCAAAATAGTACGTAAAGAAAAGGGAGGATATGAAATAACCATAGTTGATGCATCGGATGGACGTCAAGTGGTTGATATTATACCTCCAGGACCAGAACTTCTTGTTTCAGAGGGTGAATCCATTAAGCTTGATCAACCATTAACAAGCAATCCCAATGTAGGAGGGTTTGGTCAGGGAGATGCAGAAATAGTGCTTCAAGATCCATTACGCGTCCAAGGCCTTTTGTTCTTCTTCGCATCTGTTATTTTGGCACAAGTTTTTTTGGTTCTTAAAAAGAAACAGTTTGAAAAAGTTCAATTGTACGAAATGAATTTTTAGGTCCAGAGATTCCTTAACATTTGGTAAAAAGTGCCGATTTTTTGTCCATCGATACAATTATGTATGATCAAAAAATTCTGTAAATCCTTTTGCTTGCTTTGTTTATACTCTTTTTGTTTTGCAGGACGCCTGGAATTCATTACTTGTATTCCATTTTAGTAATAAACAATAGGCATACAAACAAATACAAAAGAAGAGAATACAAGGCAAGGATGGTAAAAATGAAAGGAACAAATACTTTTAGGAAGGATTACTAGTCTTCCTAATCTTCTATTCGACGCAAGACGACACAAGAAAAAGGAATTTTCACCCGTTTTCTTGTGTCGTCTTGTATCAAAATAATAATTATTTTTTTTCCTGTTCATCAAAGATTACTATTCCTTTCCTTCTTTTCCGGGTCTATTGGAACTCCTTTGTTTAGATTCATAAGAAGTAGTGGACAAACAAAGGAAAAAAAGGATTATGGGTGAATAAGTTATTGAGCAAATAGAATTTATTCACTTATTCAATATCTTCACTTATTCAATATAAGTTAAACTTCTAACTTAGAGAAATTATTCAAACAAAAAAGACTGTTCCGGTTGAAGGGCGGATTTTATTTTTACGAATATCCAAATCTTTATTTATTATATGATCAGATATATGATCAGAGTTTTTATTTTATTTTTAGAGTAGTTTTGATTAAGGTTCTATTAGTTTAGTCTAGAAATGATTTGCAGGATGTCTCATCCCTAGAAATCAATATAATTATTATATTGGATTATAGATAAAATTGATTGATTCGTTCTTTCTTCTTGCTTCCAGTTAATATTTTGGGGGAAGGGCAGGGACTATGAATCAACCGCTAGATTCAATTGTTCACAAACATCATTAAGAAACAAAAGAATAGAGTGGTTTGAAACATCAGAGCAAAGGATCCTTTTTGTCATTTCTACAAAACAAATATAATATTTTGATTATGCTGACTGGATAACTAACCAATTTGTAGGTTATGGAATAGATCAAAGTCTCATTATAAGAGTAAGAACTCCGCGGGCCCTTTCCGCTCTAATCAGACAAAGGAGGGTAAGGACCCGCTAAGTTCTTACTTTTTCATGTCTACAACCCAGCTCATCCGATTACTAGAGAGATGAACCCAACCCAGAA